ACCCGCTACAATGCGATTATTGTATACAAATAGACCTTTTGTCGAACAAGGAAATTGAATGTAATCAAGTGTCGAACAAGGAAATTGAATGTAATCAAGATAGGATCCTAAAAGAATCATGAAAATTGGAGTGTTGACGTTTTTCGTGGGGGGACTTAATGAAATTAGGAAAAGAGGGTTCTTTTAACTAAAATTAACTAAAAAAGAAATAACAGGTTTTCTCTTTTCTTTTGCTGGAGGAGTTTGGATAGATACGACTCGACAAAACCGCCGGAATCCTAACATAAAACTGCATTGTGTAAGAATCCATAGTTTTCTTTTTTTTTTTTCTTTATTCCAGTAAAGTAAAAAAGTAAAATCAATAAAAAAGGAAGAAAGAATAATAAGAACTGACACTTTGATTTTATATAACAAGAATGGAAATAGTCCTTCTTCTTTTTATTGTTGCTTTAATAGCAAGCATTTTTGTTTTCAAATCAGAGAAATCATTTTATCTATGATTCGTTGAAACAAAAAAGGGCCCGGCTAGGTACTGACCAGGCCAGGCCATAGGAAGAAAAACGCCCTTTCGGGCAAAATCAAAGCAAGGAGGTCTTCTTTATTTTTCTTTATATTTTTGAAATTCTTTTTCTTTGGATTTTGAGCCCTTATTTTATCTAAATGGAATTACTGATAAAAGTTGTATATATCTATATAATAAAGATAAAGAGAGAAAAGAAAAAGAAAGACTTTTTTTCAATCGTTACTTTATGTGTAATGTAACATAGTAAGTATCTTTTTTCAATTGGGAGAGATGGCTGAGTGGACTAAAGCGTCGGATTGCTAATCCGTTGTACGAGCTATTCGTACCGAGGGTTCGAATCCCTCTCTTTCCGTTGATGACTTGATATTTGATTTATCTTTCAAATTTAACAAATCCTTAGTTAAACGTGTGGAATAGATAAAATCCTAAGAAATTTGAAAAATCAAATAAGGAAAACGAAAAAGCCTTTTTTTATTTTATTCTTCACGTCCAGGATTACGTCCTGGATCATTAGATAGGAATCCGAAGATGAAGAGAGAAACAAAGAATATCACTACTGTGTAAACAAAGAGTTTGAGAGTAAGCATTACACAATCTCCAAGATCATTTTTTGAAAAAAAAAAAAGAGAATAGATCCTCCATTTTTATACCACATATCCTATTTTGACACCAAGAAATGAGGTGCTTTCTACAAATAGAAAAGAATTTTCAGAAATTCAAATTTATTTGTAATAAGATAAGAGTCTTTTATTGCCAAAAATTTCTTTCATACCTACAATTAGATATTGTGGGGAACCCTAACCCTATATAGGGCCTTTCACTGGAAAAAAGGTCAGAATGGGGGAATGGGGTGATCCAGATTTATCGCAGCTCTCCAAGAATTTGAATGTTTGAATCGAGGTTTCCTACTGTAAGACTTATCTGATCTTATCAATTGTTAGAATTTTTTTTTTCTCAAATAAATCATTAATTTTCTAGGATAGTATTAAAGGTCTCATCGAAAACTTACAGCAGCTTGCCAAACAAAGGCTAAGAGAAAGAAGAGCACAGGTATGACTGGCATAACATTCACGATTGGATTCAAAAAAGCATAGGCCTCGGGCAATTTGGCGAAGAAAAAACTACTCGAATAAAGGGCAGAATTAAGACAGATACAGATCAAACTAAAGATATTAAGCATAACAGACATTTTGTTCTTGGATATAATTGCATTTTGATTGAGTTATTGATATAAGGAAAAATAAAGAAAGTAAGGTAGACCAAAAAATCCTTCTTTTTCTTTGAACTCACCCAATCAAAAATACTCCAATTCTCAAAGGAGAATAGAAGAAATCATACTTTCATACAATATCTTAATTGAATTATATGTAATGATCAATAAATTCACTATAATTATATATCTACAGGTGTAAAAATCCTAGGAACAATATAATTTATTCTATAGATATTTGGACTGGAATTGACGAACAACCAATACCAATATTAGTCTTTATTCGTGTCGAATAGAAATCTAAATGGGGCGTGGCCAAGTGGTAAGGCAACGGGTTTTGGTCCCGCTATTCGGAGGTTCGAATCCTTCCGTCCCAGAGGATATCCATTCTAGATGTACCTGAATCTATTTGTGATCCAGGTAAGATGGGAACATAGATCACAAGAGTTTGAATTGAATTTCAAAAAGTCGGGCAGGCTTTTCATCATATGCTCATTCCTTTTATATTCATATTGAGGGAAGTTAGTTACTTAGAAAAACCGTGCGTCCCATAATCTATTTGAATTTTCAATGATGTATTTTGAATCGAAATGCGAAAGAAAAGCCCCTATATTTCCTATCTCTTATTCTCGATCCCTTAAATGGGGTAGTTAATTCTCTGTGAATCTCTCTGAATTCTAAGAATCTCTTGAATTCTAAATAAGCTAAACAAGAAGGAGTTCTTGGTACTAATTGAATTCAATCAATGGGATTAAGTCTCTTAAGACTGAGTTAAGGTAAAATAAAAAATAGGAGCAAGCTGGACTTATTTGTCTTTGTGCCTAGATAAGATAGTTAGCACCTGTATCCTTTTTTGATTTATGATCTATCATCCCCATAAAATTGGGGGGGGTAGATAGGAGTTAATCAGTAACGGAAGGTATTAATTTCAATATCTGTGTTTGTCCGAATCTTATTAACAAACAATCAAATTACATATGTAATCGATGCATTTTCTTTGAACCTCATTTTTCTATTTTTAGGTATTTCATGTTTGGCTCTAATGAATAATTGTAAATCTATATTCAGACGGAGGTGATTCATACATTTTATTCACTTTACTTTATGGCAAGATTACAGAAAGATTACTACACCTCAAGTCAAACAAAATAGAAAAATGCGTATAAAATGAGGAAATGTTTAACTTATATGTATGTATTGTTATCGTTCTATTTCAGCGACAACGGTCTTTTTATTTTTGTGAAAAAGATTTGTGATCCCTTACCTTAAATTTTCAAATTTAAATATTTAACATAGAATATCCATAACAGTGACAATTGTTCAGTCTATCTGATAGATACGAAAACCCCCTATTCTTTTCTTTCGATTCTAATTTGATCAATTAGATAAAAGAATACGGCCCTAAATCTTCCCTTACATCAGTCTTTTTTATCGAAAAAAAAAAAGAAATTGGATTTATTTTTCGATCTATCTATCTGCTTTAAATTATTGATGATTCAATTCGAAAAGAAAGAGAGATTTCTCTCTCTTATAATGTCAAATGCGGGCCTTACTGTAAACTGTAAAACTTTATTCAAATAATGATGTCAAAGTAGGAACCTATTTCAATTATAAATAGTTTGAAACGATTTATAATGATTCCTTATGAGTTGAATCTTTGGTACTCGAAGAGAAGAAGTGTAAGATTGGTAAATCTATTCCATTGAGTCACTTGAAGATGCAAATTAAAAAAGAGCTCATTTATTCGTGTTATTTATGTTATTTCTTTTTTTTTTAGAAAAAAATGTTGCATTCATACAATAAAATATGGAGTTAAGTTGAATTCTTGTTGAGACTTCTTCAGAAAAATATCTACCCATCTATATAGAAGAAGAAAAGTATAGATTATTATGTACCGACTGAACCAATGACTATTCATGATTCCATAATTGAATCATTTTCATACCGGTTCCAAATTAGAGAAATGTTATGGTAAAACTTCGTTTGAAACGATGTGGTAGAAAGCAACGGGCGACTTGAAGGACACGATCCGTTGTGGATTCTTACATCCACCATTTTATATAGGAATGAAGGTGCTCTTGGCTCGACATCATTTGTTCTGTTCCACTAGAACCCTTCTTTTTTTGTTGGGTTGTAATGTAAATAGTATAGTATATTATGGAGCTCGAGTAGAAAGTATTGATTCATTTCTTGGGGGCAAGGATCTAGGGTTAATGCCAATCAATAAATTGGAACAACTTCGTAAGTATATCTTCGATATAGAAATTGAAAAAATCCAATTCAAGCAAGTTTCCACTCCAAAAGGAAAATTTGTTGGAATTGATAAAACTTTTTCGATCCAAAGTGTATCATGTGGGAATCAACTGTTCGTATGATTCTTTGATAGAAAGAAATCAAAAAAAAAGGTATGTTGCTGCCATTTTGAAAGGATTAAGGATCACCGAAGTAATGTCTAAACCCAATGATTTACAACAAAGATAAAGGATCCCAGAACAAGGAAACACCGTTTCAATTGTCTCAATAACTGGATCAGAATGAAGAATCCAAATAGGTTTTAAATGAGACTTTTAAATGAGACAAACAAAAAGGGGGGTTAGAGACCGCTCAATAAATCAAAAAAATGCCTAAAGATTTTTCTTTGAGCTATTTGGGAGTTATCCAACTTGAGTTATGAGTACAAATGATTTTTTTCTTTTCTTTTTCACGAAGTAAGAAGAAAAAAAAAAAAGGGCTTAAATCATAGTCTAATTGATTTGATGATTTTTTGGACCTATTTGCCATTCGAATTCTGTACTAGAATTCTATACATCGATAGAACTTCGAATCATTTTTTCTCGAGCCGTACGAGGAGAAAACTTCTTATACGTTTCTAGGGGGGGTATTGTTCATCTACATCTATCCCAATGAGCCGTCTATCGAATCGTTGCAATTGATGTTCGATCCCGAAGAGAAGGAAGAGATCTTCGGAAAGTGGGTTTTTATGATCCGATAAAGAATCAAACTTATTTAAATGTTCCTGCTATTCTATACTTCCTTGAAAAAGGCGCTCAACCTACAGGAACTGTTCATGATATTTTAAAGAAGGCAGAGATTTTTAAAGAACTTCGTTCTAATTAAATAAAATTCAATTAAGGAATAAAAAAAAAAATAAGGGAGGGAGCGGTGACTCATATATAGCTTTGTATAACTTTTCTCTACTATTTTTTTTTTAATTTGATTTCCCCCTTCTCTTGTTCTATTCGTACCTATTTATCATTGCTCCCACGG